CAATTGCGGGTTTCACCCTCTTTTTTCTCTTTTTTTTTTTAATAATATTTCTTTTTTTCTTCGCCCCTTTATTGTTTTGCATTGAAAGAACAGATTATAAAATGATATGATTCAACCCCAGACTTATTTAAATGTAGCGGACAACAGCGGGGCTCGAGAATTGATGTGTATTAGAATCATAGGAGCTAGTAATCGACGATACGCTCATATTGGTGATGTTATTGTTGCTGTAATCAAAGAAGCAGTACCAAATATGCCTCTAAAAAGATCAGAAGTGATCAGAGCTGTAATTGTACGTACTTGTAAAGAACTCAAACGTGACAATGGTATGATAATCCGATATGATGACAATGCTGCAGTTATCATCGATCAAGAAGGAAATCCAAAAGGAACGAGAGTTTTTGGTGCGATCGCCCGGGAATTGAGACAGTTAAATTTTACTAAAATAGTTTCATTAGCCCCTGAAGTATTATAAGATAAGACCATGATATAGAGTTATAGTAGATAAAGTATTTGAATGAAATCGATTAATTAATAGATTGTGTCTCACGTATATACCTTTACTAATTCATATTCATAACAAAAAAAGATCATGTTTATTATATCCAAATTTTGAGGCACCAATAATTTTAGTTCATTATGGGTAGAGACACTATTGCTGACATAATAACCTCCATACGAAATGCTGACATGCATAGAAAAGGGACGGTTCGAATAACATCTACTAACATCACAGAAAACATTGTTAAAATACTTTTACGAGAAGGCTTTATAGAAAACGTCAGAAAACATCGGGAAAACAACAAGGATTTTTTGGTTTTAACCCTACGACATAGAAGGAATAGGAAAGGACCATATAAAACGACTTTAAATTTAAAACGGATCAGTCGACCTGGTCTACGAATCTATTCTAATTATCAAAGAATTCCTAAAATTTTGGGTGGAATGGGGATTGTAATTCTTTCTACTTCTCGGGGTATAATGACAGACCGAGAGGCTCGACTAGAAGGAATCGGCGGAGAAATTTTGTGTTATATATGGTAATGCTTCTAATATCCGAATTAGATACAAAATTTCCTATTTGTGAAAAAAAAACGAGACAGAACAGATTATCTAATATCACTCCTCCTCCATTAGTTGATACTTTAAGGGGGTTTTACCTGGAATGAAAGAACAAAAATGGGTTCATGAAGGTTTAATTACTGAATCACTTCCCAATGGTATGTTCCGGGTTCGTTTAGATAATGAAGATCTCATTTTAGGTTATGTTTCGGGAAGGATCCGCCGTAGTTTTATACGGATACTACCAGGAGATAGAGTAAAAATTGAAGTAAGTCGTTATGATTCAACTCGAGGGCGTATAATTTATAGACTCCGCAACAAGGATTCGAACGATTAGGTGGTTTTTTTAAACTTCAAATTTTTATGGGGATACAGTTCAAAATGAAAAATTTCAAGAAATTTATTTTCTTCAAAAAAGTGGATGTGGATTCGGAATTAAGATAAGGAATTATAAATATGAAAATAAGGGCCTCTGTTCGTAAAATTTGTGAAAAATGTCGACTGATCCGTAGGCGGGGACGAATTATAGTAATCTGTTCCAACCCAAGACATAAACAAAGACAAGGATAATTTTTCTAAAAGGAACTCTTTTAAAGAACCCGATGGACAAATAAAAAGAAAGGATCTGTTTTAACATGAAATGGATATCTCCATATATCTCTGACTCATAAATATGAGATGATAAAATATGGCAAAACCTATACCAAGAATTGGTTCACGTAGGACTGGACGTATTGGTTCACGCAAGAGTGCACGTAGACTCCCAAAGGGAGTTATTCATGTTCAAGCAAGTTTCAACAATACCATTGTGACTGTTACAGATGTACGAGGTCGGGTGATTTCTTGGTCCTCCGCCGGTACTTGTGGATTCAGGGGTACAAGAAGAGGTACACCATTTGCTGCTCAAACAGCAGCAGGAAACGCTATTCGTACAGTAGTCGAGCAAGGTATGCAACGAGCAGAAGTAATGATAAAAGGTCCTGGTCTCGGAAGAGATGCAGCATTACGGGCTATTCGCAGAAGTGGTATACTATTAAGTTTCGTACGGGATGTAACCCCTATGCCACATAATGGATGTAGACCTCCTAAAAAAAGACGTGTGTAAAAATAAAGATTGAAGAGATTTCAAGAGAAATAAATGATTCAATGATCTGATCAAATAATATTACTATGGTTCGAGAGAAAGTAACAGTATCTACTCGGACACTAGAGTGGAAGTGTGTTGAATCAAGAGCAGATAGTAAGCGTCTTTATTATGGACGCTTTATTTTGTCTCCACTTATGAAAGGTCAAGCCGATACAATAGGCATTGCGATGCGAAGAGCTTTGCTTGGAGAAATAGAAGGAACATGTATCACACGTGCAAAATCTGAGAAAATCCCACATGAATATTCTACCATAGTAGGTATTCAAGAATCCGTACATGAAATTTTAATGA